AATATATATCTAATATATAATATATATATCTAATATATAATATATATCTAATATCTAATTCTAATAATCTACATAGTATATAAAGTATATAATAATATATATCTAATAATCTACTAATAATCTAATAGTAATTAAGTAATTATTTATTAGTAATATATATTAGAATATTAGACATACATCAAAATTAAATAGCACTCTAAATTCTATATTTTTTCTCCACACCCACTTGTATGCATTTCGATCCATCAAAAATAATTGCAAGACCAACTGCTTGAATTCCTGATTTTTTATATCTCTTTTTATGCTTATGTATATGTATCCGGAAGGCCATCTAAAGAATTAATGTAGGAAGAATAGTGTGTGCATATATTATAATACCATCATATATATATATATATATACCATAATTATACATATCAATTATACATATCTAATATATATTAAATATTAAATAAATATTAAATTATTAGTTAGATAATTATTAGATAATATAATAAGATAATATAATAAATAATAATAAAATAATAATATAAAAAATATATAATTATCTAATTCTAATATTCTAATATTTACTAATATTTAGAATTAAACGAATATAGATAAACTAAACTAAGTCAAGGTATTTTTTTTTTCAGCTTTGGCAAAACGATCACAATTGATAGAATTATATTATTCAGTAAAGTACTAAATTAGTAATATTAATATTCCTAGCTCTAAAGCCCACTCCTTCCCCATACTACAAGTGAAAGAGAAAATGTAAACACTACCATTAAAGCAGCCCAAGCGAGACTTACTATATCCATGTGAATGATGTCCCTTATCTCTATGAAATGAAGTATTTATTCCATTATTAATTCATAATTATAGTGGAATCAATGGTGCAGAGTCAAAATAGGATTCTTACTTACGGCTAGTGATGAAACAATTTTACGAATCCACTCGTAAAAAGGTCCTTTATTTCTTAGTCAATAGATTCTATTGAAATTGAAAGAATTGGAAAATTGGAAATAATAAAATAAAATATAAAAATATATAAAAAAAATTTAAAATTAAATATTTAAAATTAAATATTTAAATATATTAAATATATATTATTATTATATTTTATTATATTTATATATTATTATATAATATTATTATATATATTATAATATTATTATATATATTATTATATTTATATTATATATATATAAGATATATAAGATAGATAATGAAATAGAAGAAAAAAAAAAAATAAGAAAAGAAGAATAACCATTTTGATTTCATTTCTGAGCACTCAGAGCCTATCCTGAGTTTGGATACAAAGTATCCTCGCTCAGTTCTTTCCACATCTTTAACCTTAGGAATCCTTGGATACCAAGATTTACGACTTCTTATTTTCATAGTTCTGATGCCCAGAATAGAATGAATTATCATTATTTCTTTTATTTGGTTCAATTCAGAATAGCCCAAACCAATGCATTAATAAGATTGGATTGCTTCAGACTTATTGGTATCTGTTTGAGCCACACTCAGAAACCAGATTTTTATAAATTTTTATAAAAAAGATGACAGTCTTTTATAGGACCTACGGGTTCTCAAAATCAAGTATCGACAGATCTAGTCCCTTGCCTATGCTTTTGCGGGGCAAGAATTTGTCAAGTTCGATCAGCAGGATTAAAAACTTCCAAGTCTTTTTTTGTTGATCAGGCGACACCCAGATTTGAACTGGGGATAAAGGATTTGCAGTCCCCCGCCTTACCACTTGGCCATGTCGCCAAATTCCATTTGTATTCCCTTAATGGATGAAAAATCCAATTGATTTACGACTAATTATTATCAATTACAATTATAATCAATTATAATATTATATTCTAAATATTAATATTTTAATATTAATTATAATATTATATGTGTATATGTAAACCCCAGAACAGTGTAAACTACAGAGCTGGAATTTTTATACGTGGATACCGAATGAATAAAAAATAGACATTATGATTTTTGATCGAGTGCGACTTGACTTATGTTGCACCAAGTTCAATTATGAGAAAAGATGCGATATATGGATAGCTATATCGGCATGTGCCGGTATGTACTTCCTAAAGATTACTCCTATGAGTATTACGTACGCAATTCAATTGTATTTTATAAATTCTACTACCAAAAAAGATTTGCGAATTACTTTTTGAGCGTTTGTGCTAAAAATAGTTAAACTCTATGCTATTCCTGATTCTTCTGTTTTTATCTCATTCATAGAGAGCAGATTGATTCCCAAATTCATTTCTTTTTTATTTTTTGTACCCTGATCGTAATATCATAATAAAAGAATTGGGTAGAAATTGGATCAATTTTATTATCCGATACCGATAAAAGACTCCGTCAACCTAAGTGACAGAATTTTTTCCCAGGAATGCTTTATCAATTTTAATTTCTTTCTATTTGTACCTGGCTCAAATTCGAACTTGCGTAAAAAATGCCCTCCATTTCTCTGTCTTGCTTCCGTTCATACGTATGATATATATGGATAGAGTTGGCTAAAATTTTATGTGATTCAGTAAACAGAATACCCATTCCATCATTGCTAGATCGATCGGTATGGTTCGATGAATAGTGAGCTAAGCCAATAATGGGATTTTTTCAATAAAGAGGAAACTTCAGATTAAGATGCTCCAGAATGGAAATGAAGGAATGTCCACAATACCTGGATTTAGTCAGATACAATTTGAGGGATTTTTTAGGTTCATTAATCAGGGCTTGGCGGAAGAATTTCATAAGTTTCCAAAAATTGAAGATAGAGATCAAGAAATTGAATTTAATTTATTTGTGGAAACATATCAATTGGTAGAGCCCTTGATAAAAGAAAGAGATGCTGTATATGAATCACTCACATATTCTTCTGAATTATATGTACCCGCGGTCTTAATTTGGAAAACCGATAGAAATATGCAAGAACAAACAGTTTTTATTGGGAACATCCCTATAATGAATTCTTTTGGAACCTCTATAGTAAATGGAATATACCGAATTGTGATCAACCAAATATTGCAAAGTCCTGGTATTTACTACCGTTCAGAATTGGAACATAACGGAATTTCTGTCTATACCAGTACTATAATATCGGATTGGGGGGGAAGGTCAGAATTAGAAATTGACAGAAAAGCAAGGATATGGGCCCGTGTAAGTAGAAAACAAAAAATATCTATTCTAGTTCTATCATCAGCTATGGGTTCGAATATAAGAGAAATTCTAGATAATGTTTGTTACCCTGAGATTTTCTTGTCTTTCCCGAATGAAAAAGAGAAAAAAAAGATTGGGTCAAAAGAAAATGCTATTCTGGAGTTTTATCAACAATTTGCTTGTGTAGGGGTAGGGGGAGATCCGGTATTTTCTGAGTCCTTATGCAAGGAATTACAAAAGAAATTTTTTTACCAAAGATGTGAATTAGGAAAGATTGGTCGACGAAATATAAACCGGAGACTGAATCTTGATATACCCCAAAACAATACATTTTTGTTACCACAAGATCTATTGGCTGCTGTGGATCATTTGATTGAAATGAAATTTGGAATGGGTATACTTGACGATATGAATCACTTGAAAAATAAACGTATTCGTTCTGTCGCAGATCTATTACAGGATCAATTCGGATTGGCTCTTGTTCGTTTAGAAAATGCGGTTCGAGGAACTATATGTGGAGCAATCAGGCATAAATTGATACCGACTCCTCAAAATTTGGTAACTTCAACTTCATTAACAACTACTTATGAATCGTTTTTTGGCCTACACCCTTTATCTCAAGTTTTGGATCGAACTAATCCGTTGACACAAATTGTTCATGGGCGAAAATGGAGTTATTTGGGTCCTGGGGGATTGACGGGGCGAACTGCTAGTTTTCGGATACGAGATATTCACCCGAGTCACTATGGACGTATTTGCCCAATTGACACGTCCGAAGGAATCAATGTTGGACTTATTGGATCATTAGCTACTCATGTTAAGGTTGGTTATTGGGGATCTATAGAGAGTCCTTTTTATGAATTATCTGAGAGATCAAAAGAGGCACAGATGGTTTATTTATCACCAAATAGAGATGAATATTATATGGTAGCAGCAGGAAATTCTTTGGCCTTGAATCGGGGTATTCAAGAGCAACAGGTTGTTCCGGCTCGATATCGTCAAGAATTCCTGACTATTGCATGGGAAGAGATTCATCTTAGAAGCATTTTTCCTTTCCAATATTTTTCTATTGGAGCTTCCCTCATTCCTTTTATCGAGCATAATGATGCGAATCGAGCTTTAATGAGTTCTAATATGCAGCGCCAAGCAGTTCCCCTTTCTCGTTCCGAAAAGTGCATTGTTGGAACTGGGTTGGAAGGCCAAACGGCTCTAGATTCGGGTATTTCAGCTATAGCCGAACACAAGGGAAAAATCATTTATACTGATACTCACAAGATCGTTTTCTCAAGTAATGGGGATACTCTAAGCATTCCATTAGTTATGTATCAACGTTCCAACAAGAATACTTTTATGCATCAAAAAACTCAGGTTCGGCGGGGTAAATATATTAAAAAGGGACAAATTCTAGCGGGTGGTGCGGCCACAGCTGGTGGGGAACTCGCTTTAGGAAAAAATGTATTAGTAGCTTATATGCCATGGGAAGGTTACAATTTTGAAGACGCAGTACTAATTAGTGAACGTCTGATTTATGAAGATATTTATACTTCTTTTCACATCCGGAAATATGAAATTCAGACTCATGTAACAAGCCAAGGTCCTGAAAGAATAACTAAAGAGATTCCGCATTTAGAGGCTCATTTACTCCGAAATTTAGACAGAAATGGAATTGTTATGCTGGGATCTTGGATAGAAACAGGTGATATCTTAGTAGGTAAATTAACACCTCAGACAGCGAATGAATCATCATATGCCCCAGAGGATAGATTATTACGAGCTATACTTGGCATTCAGGTATCCACTTCAAAAGAAACTTCGCTAAGACTACCTATAGGTGGAAGGGG